CATACAAGTACTGTAATGTGCTTCTCCATGGGTATCTGGTAACCATGTATGGAGAGGTATAATCGGTGATTTGACAGCAAAAGCAATCATAAATACCAGATAAAATATGATTTCCAATGCTACAGGGTACGGTTGATTAACTAATGTTTCCAAATTTAATGTTGGTTTATTGGAACCATATAAACTGATACCCAAAACTCCTATCAAGAGAAAAATAGAACCTCCTGCAGTGTACAAAATAAACTTTGTAGCTTAGTATAGGCGTTTCCTTCCTCCCCACATAGATAGGAGTAAATAAACAGGAATTAATTCTAACTCCCACATGATGAAAAAAAAAGTAAAAGGTCTCGAGAAGAAAATAATCCAATTTGACCACTGTACATTGTTAACATCAAGAAATGGAATAATCGGGAATCTCGAGTAACTGGCCGACCCGCTAAAGTAGCTAAAGTGGTGATAAAGCCGGTAAGCAAAATGGGTCCTATAGAAAGTCCATCTATTCCTAATCTCCAATCAAAATCAAAATTATCTTATTTCCTCTATGAGGTAGAAAGAAAATTAAGGAACCCGCGAATATAGGGAAAACTACAATTATGGTTAACCAAGGAAAATAATTCGTGGTAAAGACAAGATACACTTGGACAAAAAAACCAAATGAATTTGTGTGAAGTTTTTTAGAACATATTAATAAGCTAGACCCATGCTGCGAGTTGTTTCATGCCATAAATAAACTCGAACACTCAAGAAATCCGTTGGACAGGCGGATTCACATCTCTTACAACCGACACAGTCTTCTGTTCTTGGAGCAGAAGCAATTTGTTTAGCTTTACATCCATCCCAAGGTATCATTTCTAATACATCTGTGGGGCAAGCTCGAACACATTGAGTACACCCTATACATGTATCATAAATCTTTACTGAGTGTGACATTGGATCTATTATTAATTTTTAAACGTCATAAATTTTCGATCTAGTAAACTTATAAAATGAATCATATATTTAGACACCAGATGAATCAATGATTAAGCAGAATTTTTCTAATGAATCTATTTCTAGATCGGCTCATGAGGAGAGAGGGCCAGGATACTTTGATTTGTTACGTTTTCGCAAACATAAACATGATCATATATTACGTATGATACATGCTAATTGGAATTGATGAAGATTCTTATTTTTAATATCTATTTGAGGAATATAATTCATTTTTTTGATTGATCTTACTTATTCAAAAAATTTGATTGGTTGATACGAATAGAGTTTCTATTAAGATAAATTGACGAAACAATTGCTAATCCAATAGCTGCTTCAGCGGCTGCAATAGCTATAACAAAAATTGAGAAAATGTTACTAAATTTAGATTAACTGCATTCAGTATAAGTTCAAGACACATAAGGGCTCGAACCATATTTCGACTCGTGATCAATCCATAGATACCAATAGAAAATAAATAAGCACTCAAAATAAGTACATGTTGGAGCATCATTGACCAACTCCTTATCAATATCGATGCATTTCAAGATGAATAACAATTAAACCGATTTAATTGACTAGAATATAATAAGTACGGAGCTCACAAATGTGTAACAAAGACAAATAAATCAATCTATTTTATTGATAGTAATATATTGAAATAAAAACATTTAAATTTTCTATATGATATATGAACAATCTTCAAATAGAATTGAAACACGGAACAAAGTTTTATTTGGATTGATAATTTATTACTGACGAGCCACAGCAATTGCACCTATCAAAGCAACTAAAAGAATTATGGAAATAAGTTCAAATGGAAGAAAAAAATCTGTTGCTAAATGAATCCCAATTTGTTGACTATTACTTATAAAATCTTGCTCTATAATCTGATTTGATCTTGTAGTCCAAATAATACCATACCATGAAGTATCTGGAATAATAGTAATTAGTGAAACAAAAATACTTGTACAAACCATCGAAGTAACCCTATCCCCAACGGTCCAAAGAGTCAAATCTTTGTAAGATCCTGAACCATTCATAAACATCACAGCAAATATGATTAAAACATTTATAGCCCCTACGTAAATAAGGAGCTGTGCGGCAGCTACAAAATGGGAATTTGCTGAAATATAGAATAAAGATATACAAACAAGAACTAATCCCAATGAAAATGCAGAATAAATTGGATTGGTAAATAATACCACTCCCAGACCTCCTAATATAAGACCCAATCCCAGAAACACTAAAAGAAAATCATGTATTGGTCCAGGTAAATCCATTATATATGTAAAATACTAACTAAATCGAAAATCTTTCATGACTTTATTGACCTGACCAGGAAAATTACCCTATTTTTTGATGATACGTTTTTATGAATTTCATTCTAAATGTTACTAATTTAGAATGGATGTAAATTAATGTGGATCCAATAATTGGATCAATCTTATTCTTTAATCAAAAATGCTAAATGGGAGTTTAAACAAGCTATATCTGTAATGCTAAATGGGAGTTTAAACAAGCTATATCTGTCAAAATAATTACGTATATATAACTAGATTTTTAATCCAAACGAAGCCTGGTTTCTCGCCAATCAATCAATAGTCGGTATTTTTATTGTATAATTAATTATTGGCCAAGGAAAAATAAAACTCATTTTTTGATAAAAAAAAAGGGGAACCTTAGTAATTTTGAGTAATTTTGAATTGTTCTTGAAGCATGAGGTTTATTCATTTTTTATTTGAGGCGAATTCAAAATTGTTCGAATTGTGTAATCGTCAATTACTGGCATTGGTAAACGACCCAAAGCTATTTGATTATAATTCAATTCGTGACGATCATAAGTTGAAAGCTCATATTCTTCGGTCATTGATAAACAATTTGTTGGGCAATACTCAACACATTTTACCACAAAAGATACAGATTCCGAAATCGATACTGTAATTAAGCAATTGTTTCTTTCGAATATCCGTTTCCAATTTCCAATCAACAACAGGTAAATCTATAGTACATACACGAACACATACTCCACAAGCAATGCATTTATCAAATTCAAAGTGAATTCGACCGCGGAAACGCTCCGATGTGATCACTTTTTCATAAGGGTATTGAATAGTTACAGGTAAACGATTTGTGTGGGATAAAGTAATCATGAAACTTTGACCAATGTACCTTGCAGCTCGTACTGTTTGTTGACCATAATTCATGAACCCGGTTACCATAGGGAACATATCGTGAATATCTATGAGTAATTTTTTTCTTTCTCTTGTTTGATATTTGATACAAGTCGTGAATAAAAAATAGTTTCTTTAATAGTTTATTTAGAGGGAAAGGAGTTGGGAAGAAGTTGTTAATAATAGATTACCTAGAGAAATAGGGAAAAGGAATTTCCATCCAAGATTTAATAATTGGTCCATTCTTAGCCTAGGTAAAGTCCATCTTGTTGTTATAGGAATGAACAAAAACAAATATGTTTTCAATAATGTAATAAAAAGACCAAGTATTGTTCCAAAAACTCCACTAGCTTTATTTATTTCAAAAAGTTGAGGAATAAATATGTAAGGAATAGATAGATTCGACCCACCCAAATAAAGAACTGTTACAAAGAATGAAGAAACTAGTAGATTTAAATAGGAAGCAACATAAAATAAACCAAATTTTATACCTGAATATTCAGTTTGATAACCTGCTATTAACTCTTCCTCTGCTTCTGGTAAATCAAAAGGTAATCTCTCACATTCTGCTAGGGAGGAAATTATAAAAATGATAAACCCTATAGGTTGACGCCACAAATTCCCCCCCAAAAAACCGTATTTTGACTGTGCCTCAATTATATCAACCGTACTTGAACTGTTAGATAATCACAGTTGGTGATAACATCACTGTTCCCATCGCTATTACAGAACCGTACGTGAGATTTTCGCCTCATACGGCTATTCGAGAATCACAAATAAATCTAAGGACCGGATCGGCATTCTTTATCTTGATATGTTCTAGATAGAGTAAAAATCTATTGAAAGGTCCCGAATTAGACCAATGGAATTCTGTCTACTATAATACTAATAAGTACTTCTGAATTGATCTCATCCTTTATTTTATCACTTTAATTTAATATTTAATAATAATTTTATTTTTGAGTAATAATGAAATCCTTAAATAAAATACTCCTTGTGTAAATATAAATATCCATAGATATTTCAACCCATAGTTTTCGATTATGAAAAAGAATTAGACATTAATATAGATATAGAAAAAATAAAAAGATCTCTCTTTTTTTATTTCATTCTTTTTTTTTTTTGTTCCTACTCGTCTTTCTCAAAAGGGTATTGAAAAAAGTAAAGGATTATTTCGTTCCTAATAGTTATTTCTTTAATTGGTGGATAGGAACATACTCTGGATCGGAGGGAGTACTACCTGATCATTTCTACCAACTTAAAGCCCCAATTAGTATTCCTTTTATGCAGAAATGTCCCTTTGGATAATTTACATAATATCTATTACTAATCCTTTGTGTAATTTTGGTGTTTCTAACCATCCACTTATTTTTGCGGAATCACCCGTTATGGTAATACATGTATGTAAATACATACAAACGATAGTGAAAACTCCATACAATTGATCTTTTGCACCCGCTTCAAGCTATGATATGATATGATGTCCAATCAACCAATCTTGGGGTAAACAGTCTCTACTGCTTATATTTACTTTTGCTTAATCCTGGTACATAGGAAATGAGACTCGATTTTTTTACTGCGAACTTCTAAGCTGTTTTCTTTCACTCATATAACTATCTGATTTAGTTCGTCAACCCAAATGATAAACAAATAAATGAGGATATCTATTCAAACCTTTCCTAGAAATAAAGTCAAAAGAACTAGGAAAAGTTTATGTCTCAACGAATCGCACGTAGAGATATTGATAATACACATAGAGTTAATGGTATTTCATAACTAATCGATTGAGCAGCAGCTCGTAAACCACCCCAAAAAGAATATTTATTATTTGATCCATACCCTGAGATAAGTAGTCCAATGGGAGCAATACTTGAAATAGCGATCCATAAAAAAACACCAATATTGAGATCGGCTATCACCTTGTGCTAGCCAAAAGGAATTACCGAATAACTTAGTAGAATTGATATGACCGCTATGGATGGTCCGATACTGAATAAACTGGTATCTCCTCTAGATGGAATAATATTTTCTTTTAAAAGTAGTTTTGTCCCATCTGCTAGCGCTTGGAGAATTCCAAAAGGGCCAGCGTATTCAGGTCCAATACGTTGTTGTATCCCTGCGGATATTTCTCTTTCTAACCATACAATTACTAGTACACTTATTGTAATTCCCAATACAAGAGTCAAGCTAGGGATAAGCATCCATATAATTCCATAGACCTCCCTTAAGGATTCCAATTTTGAAAACGAATTGATATCTTGTACTTCTGCTGTATCAATTATCATTTCAACGATCAACTTCTCCCATAATGATATCTATACTACCTAGTATCGTCATAATATCAGCCAATTTCATTCTTTTAACTAACTGAGGAAGAATTTGCAAATTGATAAAACCGGGTGGTCGGATTTTCCATCGCCAAGGAAAAACACTTTGATCTCCTATCACAAAAATTCCCAACTCTCCCTTTGGTGCTTCAACTCTCACATAAAGTTCCTGTTTCGGTAATTTAAAAGTGGGCGAAGGTTTTTTTACTAATGAATCTATATTCAAAATCATTCCATTCAGGATCGCTTACTCTATCAAAGCATCGGATTTCTAAATTCTCATAGGGCCCCCCTGGAATTCCTTCCAGAACTTGTTGAATAATTTTTATGGATTCCGTCATTTTATTGATTCGTACTAAATAACGAGCTAATGAATCTCCTTCTTTTTGCCATTTTATTTCCCAATCAAATTCGTCATAACACTCAGAATTATCAATTTTACGAAGATCCCATCGTATTCCGGAAGCTCGTAGCATTGGTCCTGATAAACCCCAATTTATTGCTTCCTCTCCATTAATAATGCCCACTCCCTCAATTCGTTCTAAAAAAATAGGATTTCGTGTAATAAGTTTTTGATATTCAGAAATCCCTGTGAAAAAATAATCCCAGAAATCCAAACATTTATCTATCCAGCCATGAGGTAGATCAACAGCCACTCCTCCGATACGAAAATAATTATGCATCATTTTCATACCAGTGGCAGCTTCGAATAAATCATATACTAATTCTCTTTCTTTAAAAATATAGAAGAAAGGGGTTTGTGCACCAATATCTGCCATAAAGGGACCAAGCCATAATAAATGAGAAGCTATACGACTCAACTCCAACATAATTACTCTGATATAGCTGGCTCTCTTCGGTACTTGAATATTTCCTAATTGCTCTGGTGCATTTACGGTTATTGCTTCTGTGAACAGAGTGGCTAAATAATCCCAACGTGTTACATAAGGCAGATACTGTATAATTGTTCGGTTTTCCCCAATTTTTTCCATCCCTCTGTGTAAATAACCGAATATTGGTTCACAGTCAATAACATCTTCACCATCTAGAGTAATGATGAGCCGAAGAACCCCATGCATGGATGGGTGGTGAGGACCCATATTTACTATCATGAGGTCTTTTCTGGTAGCTGGTACATTCATAGGTTTTTCCCCGATTAATTCTTCCATGAATTACTGAAAGCAAAAATCAATTTATCCAAATTCAAGATATAATAAATCAAATAATTAAGGTTCTTCAAATTTCAAATTAATGAGTTTTTAGTTCCCGAATATCCAACCGACCAATTAATTCTTTATAACGTACTCTATTTTTCTTTGACAAATAAGCCAGTAATCGTTGACGTTTTCCCAGAATTTGACGTAGACCTCGCTGAGATAAATAGTCTTTTCTGTGCAATTCTAAATGTGAAGTAAGTCTTCGTATCTTGTTGGTGAAACTGAAAACTTGAAATTCAACAGACCCCTGGTTTTTTTCTTTTTCTTCTTGCAAAAAAACTGAACTGAATGCATTTTTTACCATAAAACTAAAAATTCTCCCCCTTTTTATTTTTGTGTTTAAAGATCCAAATTTTACCGATCAGAAATAAAAAAAAATGAGTCACTGATCAATCTAATTTTCAATTTAAGTCGTATAGTATGGAAATATAAAAGAAAAGGACAGCACTTATAAAAGATAATAAGTTTTAGAGCTAAAAATGGAAATAATTAAAATAAAAGGATTCCGTTGAGTTATTTATAGATCTAATTGATACGTCAACGTCATTGAATTAGTATCATGTATAAGAATGAAATGTAAGATAGCACATGTGTATATGCGGTTGCTTTCATATATCAGATATGCTACAGGATATATAGATAAAATCTATCACCCTCTTTCATTGTGGATACATATGTATCCTTACCATATTGAAATGGCTGCCATTAGTGGTATTAAACCAATAGCGATTCATACAAGCTAAATCTTCTAATTGATAGGTTGGCCAAAGAAATAATTTGATTAATTTTTTTTTCTCTATCTCAAGATTTGTGCTTTTATCCAAAAATTGATCGCAGTTTTTTACGTTTTTCCCATCGCAAAATACTAGATTTCTATCGCGGCTATTCCCATTTCGGGAATCCAAACAAATTAGAATTCTAAACTCTCTACGACGTCTAAGTGATAAAATATTTTCAGGAACGGGCAAAACATAATGATTTGTGTTTTGATTTTCAGTTATTTTTTGATGTCTTGCAATGGATTTATCAATAGATCTTTTTTCTTGGTTTCTTTGATTAGTTTTGTCCTTACTCTTATGAACGAATGGAATACTTATGGTTTGATACATAAGAAATTTTCCATCCTTTGTAACAGACAGACGCACCGGTTCAATAATAAATATACTCTTTTTCATTAATTCTGTAAAAGTTAAATCTTTCTGAATCAGCATTATATCCAGACTAATTTCTCCCCGTTGAATAGAGGATATAGCAATTTCTCTTGGGTTTATCAATCTAAGCAGGAAACAATATACCTTGATATTATTGAGCATTCTTTGATTTAAAGAATCACCCCATCTCAATTGAAAAAGCAAATATCTTTTAAGAAATAAATGGAGTTCCGCTTCTGTATTGCTTTGGTATTCTTTTTTCTTTCTACGTTTTTTTATGTTTGATCCCATCCTATAATCTTCTTCAAGATCTTTTTCTTGAACTGATCTGTGATTCCTTCGGTTTTGTGCATCTGATCTAGGATTCCCTCGAGTTGGAGATTCTTTTTCCTTTTTCTTTCTATTTTCTAATTCAAGATAGTTTGTTTTATTCGATGACAGATCCTTTTTTGGATTTTCATTGATATTTTGAGTTGCACTAATATTTACATCTCCATTAAAATTTAAAAGAAGTAATTTGATGGGTATGAACCAGGGTTTCATTTTATATGAATTATAAAGGAGTGCAAATTCTGGGAAGAACCAAAGTTTAAGATTCGATATGGGACGATTTCGTATTTGTTCATTCATTCCCATCCAATCAAACCCTTTTTTATTGGAAGGCTTTATTTGTTGATGAATCGTCAGACCTTTCTTCTCTATTTTTTTGCCATTAATAGTCTTAGTCTTTTTATGACTGTTGGTATTGACCCAGGTCTCAATATCGACCGTATTTCTAAGACAAAAATGGATCGTTTTCCAATCCCCATATTTTCTATCCGTATTTTTATCCATATCCACAATACCATTTTTTTCTAGATAATTATTGCTAAGAATATCTCCCATTCCATCAAATAATTTGTATTTCCTTGTGTTGTAATTAGAAGAAATCCCTTGGTGATTGTTTACTTGTAATGGTGATACATAAATAGATGGGTTCTTCGTATCTTCATAAGATATAGATTTATAGTTATATGATAAAAGATCATATCCATAGTCTTTTTGATTTGGTAATTTATAATAATTTTCTTTTTTATAATAAATTACTTGGTCTTTTTCATAAGAATCCCGTTTGTTTAAATCTTTATTTTGGGCCATCCAACCTTGATTAACTTTATTTCGCCATTTTCCTGGTACTAATTTAGACCATCTAATCTTAGATAAATTATATTGATAATGACCCCTTAACCCTGTTTTCCATTTATGTATTCCAAAATAATCTTTTATTTCGTTTCTAAGAAAAAGGGATGTTCCGTTATATTGAAGGACAAATCGTAACTTATCCAAGTTAATAACTTGGATTTGTGATAATTTGTAAAAAACATATGCTTGTGACAAAGAGGATAAGTTCTTGGAATTATTACTAAGATTAGAAAGGGACTTTCTAAAGTTAATTGTATTTTGATTTGTTTTATCAATACCTTCTTGATTGGCTTTAATATTTGAAATGTATTTACTCATATATATATAGTTTGATTCAAGAAAAAGTGGTGTATTGATCTGAAGAATATTAATAATAAATAAGAAGATATATATATATATCCTTTCCAATATCCTTTCAAAGAAAAATTTTATAAAAAAAATGGATTTACGGATTAATCGAATATTTCTTCTTTTAAACATCGGCTCACAAATTTTTGGAGATTCAAATCTTTCAGCATCATTACTTTTTTTTTTTTTCTTGTCTTTTCGAATTTTTCCTATTTGAGTTCTGATTCGATTTGTTCTATCAGTTAGATCTTTTAGTTTTTTTTCGTTCAATGAATAATTTGTCCAATTGAGAGATTTAATTTGACTGGACGATTCATAAATAATACTATTACTGATTCTCGAATCTTTTTCTTTTTTAGTTTCATTCGATCCAGATACTTCGTTCAACCCCAAAAATCGAGTTGGATTTCTTTTTAGTAGTTCTTTAATTATTCTTTGTATAAAGATAATGTTTTTTATAATCCATATCTTTATTTCTTTTGAGATTATTAGAACAAAATTTGTTCTTTCTATTAGAATTAGAAAACATTTCAGAATTTTTTTTCTTAGTTTTTTAAAAATGGAGTCAAAAAATGAAGATCTTTTTCGTGGAGAACCAAAAGGTAGTTCAGCTTCCATTCCCAAAACTGTTAAAAAACAAAAATCATCGTTTTTTTTATCTTTCTTTTTTAGTAGATCTCTATAAGGGGAGGCTGATTTAGATCTGTGCCAAGGTTTCAAACGGAAAGGAAATAATATTTTTATTTGAATACCATCTATTAACCAGTTTTTTGGAAATTCCGTTTCCGATAATTGAACACCATTATAGGTGCATTTAACATGCATTTCCCTCTTCCAACTCTTAAAATCCTCGGACCACTCGGGAAATTGAAATAATAGCATACGACCCATATTTTTAGCTATTATCAATGACGGTAATATAATATATCTTCTAAGAATTGATTGTGTTACTAAGATTGAACCTCTTATTATTTGAGCAAATATAATGCTATCCCAGGCTTCCGCTATTTCTATTCGTGCTTGATCTTCTAGTCTGTCCGTCGCTCTTTTGCCCGCTTCTTTTTTATCTTGTTCATTTGTATCTTCTTCCACATAATCCAAATCCGAAATTTCAAATTCTACATTTTTACCGATCCTATTTAGAAAAATTAATTTAATAAGTTCGGAGATATCAAACAAAAAAAGAGGGGGGTTGTCTATTCTGTCAAAAAAAAACGGGGAATGTACATTTGCTTGAAACAATTCAAAAATTGCTATTTTACGTCTTTGAGCGCGCATGGATCCTTTTATTATGTCTCGACGAAAATCTGATTGTTGGGAATAATGTATTAAAGCGACTTCGTCTGTTGGATTAGAATTATTAGTATCTGGGGTAGTAGTATAAGTATCGGGATTTTGCTGATTATCAGTAAAAATGACTACACGTTTAGCTTTTCTTGAACGAATCTGATGATCCTCCTCCGCGTCTTCTTCATTTTGTCTCTCTTGCTGTTCTAACTCGTCAATTAATTCATATGACCATCGAGGTATTTTTTTACTTATTTCTTTTATTTCTATTTCAAGATCTTTGTTTCTAATTTTTTGCTCGTTGGTATCAGTTATAACTGCATTGAATAACAATTTTGCTTGTGAATAATTATTATATTTTTCTTGTTGGGAAAATAAAGAAAGTCCTTTCAAACGGAAATCCAACGGTGATTTTACAGCAAATTCACTAATAAAATTCAAGAAATTACCATTACCAATTTCCGTTGATATTGATTTTCGATCAAATGCAGCTATTCTTTTTTCAAATTCTCGATAACTAGTAGCAATAAGGATCTCGTGGATCTTATTTATCCAAAGAGTTCCGATGGAATTTCCGATGGGAATTTTATTTATGATTGAAGGGGAAAAAACAAAATGGATTATTCCACGATAAGGCCCGTTCGAGAAAGGATCATACTTTTTAGGCAAGTATTCTTTTTTAGTTTCATCATTACACAATCTAGTTTTTTTTTCGAGTACTACATCCAGAGGAAGAGATCCCTTATCTATAGCCTCTATTCGACTTATAAACTCGTTGCTGAGCTTGTTTTCGTTTTGTTCATTCGTATAAACCCACTGATTATCTAGTTCATAAGAGGAAGGGTTTTCGGTTGTGTACAAAGCCATCTTTCTTTGTATCATTTCCAAAAAAGTGGATAAACTCGGTGTATACATAAAAGAGATTTTTTGTTTTCCATCACTTCGACATGTGTAAAAAAAATATTGTGACATTTCATTTCTTACAGCATTTTCAAATCGCTCATTTTTTATATACCGCAATGGCAATGGACGAGTCCATCGTTTATAGTCGAAAAGACCGATCACAAGAAGTTTTTCAAACCAGAAGAAAGGATCTTCTTTTTTTTGAAGGATTTCTAACTTCGAATTTTCGTGATTCCCATCCAGATCAGAAGTTTCATAAACTCGGCTCTTTTTATAGAATGTCTCTTTAAAGTGAAAGTGGAATTCATCCTTTGTTTTTTCCGTTCCATTCACTCGGATCTCTTCTGTTTCATCGATTTTGTCCGGATCCTCCTTTTCTTCCGAAAAAAGGGAAGGAGAAGGATCTTCTTCGGTGGATCCCTCTTGTTCCTCTTTAGTCCCCTTCGTTTTGGAAGTTGGTTCTATTTCTACATCTGTTTCTTCCTCGCTTTCCCCCCTTTCTTCCGTTTCTGAGGATTCTGAGGTTTCTTTCAGTTTCTTAGTAACGCTGGGTGACGGTAGTCTGCCTAAATAGTAGACACAGGTAATAAATAAGAGAATACTAAAGATTCGAGCCATAGAATTTCTCACTTCTGACACAAGGTATTTATTAGATCGAATAAGTACATTAGATCTAATAGAATGATTTTGCCGTATCCAGACTAATACCAATCCAACCCATTTCATGAATAAAATGTGACCAATTAACCAACCAACAAAACTACTTGTTACGAATAACATCTTGTTGTTGCATCGAAACATATAAATGTTGACTAATCTGGCTAACATTGAACTTGGTAAAATGAAATAGTTGAATAATTGAAAAATGAGATTATTCAAGAATACACATTGAATGCTGAGATTACGCATTGAATTTCTGGTAGTAGATCCATAATCCAAAAA